CCATTTCGATTTCTATTAATCTATTAAATACTATTAAACTATTAAATAATAGGGTGAGATAAATCTATTAAATAATAGGGTGAGACCAGAAATCGAAATGGAATGGCTAAGGCGGGGCAAGAATATCCTATAGGATACTTAAATCAAAACAGAAAGGAGGTTCATGGCAAAAGGTAAAGGTAAAGATATCCGAATAGGGGTTATTTTGGAATGTACCAGTTGTGTTCGAAACAGTGTTAATAAGAAATCAACGGGTATTTCCAGATATATTACTCAAAAGAATCGACACAATACGCCTAGTCGATTGGAATTGAGAAAATTCTGTCCCTGTTGTTGCAAACATACGATTCACGGGGAGATAAAGAAATAGAGAAAATTGATCACTTGTGTGTCACCCCTCGAAGGAAGATGAAAAATGATATATTTTTTCATATTGTTCTAAATTCTAGAAGAGATTGTATATATATTGAATTTAAATATATTTAAAAACAAAAACATTATTAAATTAAAATTATTAAATAAAAAAAAAAATAGAAGAATATAAAAATAGAAACAAAGCAAATCCCATTTGTTTCAAAATAGTATTTTCGGGATAAGGAATAAACAAACTATGGATAAATCTAAGCGACTTTTTCTTATTAAATCTAAGCGATCTTTTCGTAGACGTTTGCCCCCGATCCAACCGGGGGATCGAATTGATTATAAAAACATAAGTTTAATTAGTCGATTTATTAGTGAACATGGAAAAATATTATCTAGACGGGTGAATAGATTGACTTTAAAACAACAACGATTAATTACAATTGCTATAAAACAAGCTCGTATTTTATCTTCGTTACCTTTTCTTAATAATGACAAACTATTTGAAAAAAGGGAGTCGGCCATTAGAACTAGAGGTCGTCTTAAAAAAAAAAAAAAAGAAGATTACTCTTCAATTGAATTCAAATTCCAATCAAAACGAAAATGAAACGTGGATGGATGTTTTGTTCGAAAACTACGACAATCCCATTTTGATTATCGTGTTGTATGTAAGAAAAAAAGAAAATCGGTGAAGAAAGAATAAATCTTTTTTTATTGAACGTGGTTGCTCGTTTTGACGACTTTATCACTTTATCATATGATTCTATTTTATCATACAAATCTATACTGTACCTTCCCGGAGTTCAGTCTCCGGGGAATTTTTTATGATCTCATTGGAAATCATATAAAGACAATTCTTATTTAATATAGCAATTTGTGAAAGTATTTTACGATTAAGAAGCAACTGCCTCTTGTACAGAGTATACATTAATCTGCTATAACTAGAATATATCCTTTTTTGATTCTCGCGAATTACTGCATTTATTCGACTGATCCACAAACGACGAAAATCCCTTTTTTTCCTATCTCTATCCCGATGAGCCGAAACAAAAGCTTTTATTTTCTGTTCATAACTAGCTCGAGTAAGTTTTGAATGAGCCCCTCGAGAACTTGATGTAACTAAACGGATTTTTGTCCTACGTTTCCGAGCTATATATCCTCGTTTAATTCTGGTCATTGAATAATAAACTTTGATGAATAACTATTTTGATTTCTTTTGATTTATTTTCTTTCAGTTATTCTTTTTTTTCCCTCTTATAGTGTATTAATAAGAAAAACGGATTTTTCCAATGTATAAAATAAAGGATTCCAATGGCTTTTGCTACGATAACCTTCCCAACCACGATTTTTTTTTGATTTCTAAGTATTTAACCTCGAAACAAGAGATTGTATTGATACTAGGTATCAAAAAAGCATATTCAATTAAATAGAAATGGATAAAGTAAATAGAAATGGATAAAGAAATAGTGGATTCCATCGTTTTTATGGTTACTTCTTAAACGGCGAGGTCCTCTCTATACACCGGAGCCCCTTCTCTTCTCTCATTTAATCAAAGCTATTGTTAACTTGTACAGTTCACACTCTTTGGCTCTACCCATGAAATAGCTAGTAAAAAGTTTTTCACAACGAAATCTAACTATACAGTAACGGTATTTAAGTATGAAGTGAAGATTAGCTGGGGAGCTGACCCTCTTAGTCCGTTCTTGCAAGAATAAGGGCAGACTTTTTTCATTTTGAAATAGAATTTTCCCTGCTTAATGGATAAGCATTTGCTACCAATGGGGAAGTCTTTCTCATCTCAAATTGCAAATTGAGGTGATTTGATTTGCACCAACGGAAACCATAAATTTGATACACAATAAGATATATATTAAAAGATATATATTAAAAGAGATTCTTTTTTTTTTTTTTAAGTAAGATAGTAAATGGAATGGAGTTTTTCCATTCTATCCTAACCGATCACTTATACCGGAATAATTTGTTTCCTCTTAGTCCATGATCGGAACGAGTCGCACATACACCCGAGTACATGTTCCTCGGCGCTGAGGGCATCCCCGAAGGGCGGGAGATTTCGTGACATTTTTGATTGGCTGTCTTGGGTTTCTAATAAGTTGTTTAATAGTTGGCATGTTGAATCATA